TCTATAAAAGCAATGATAAATAGATACGAATAGAGCAAGAAAAGAAGGAAATAAAAAAACATAGTATAGAAAAGATATCCAAAATTATATAGAAATCACTATCCTACCCTTAGTTTTTATTTCCTTAATTTAATTGAATTTCGCTTGATTAGGGTAAAGTTCCTTAAAAACCTCTGCCTTTTTTAAAATATCTTGAACAGTTCCTGTAGGCTGAGCGCCTTTTTCAAGGAAATAGAGAATAGCGGGAACGTTTAAATAAGTTTGATTCTTGATCGGATCATAAAAACCCACTTTCCGAAGATCTCTTCCTTCTCTTCGGGATCGAACATCAATTGCAACGATTCGATAGACGGCTCATCGGGATAGATGTAGATGAAAAAGACCCCCCCCCCCTAGAACCGTATAGGAAGTTTTCTCTTCGTACGGCTCGAGAAAAAATGATTCGAAGTTTTGTCTATGGATAAAATTATAATAAATAGGAAAGGAATCCGTAAAATAAATTAGCCTATAAATTAACTGATATTTATTTATCACCCTTCCTGAAAAATAAAAAATCATTTGTACTCATAACTCAAGTTGAATAATTCTCAAATATCTTAAAGATTTTTCTTTAAGATATTTTTTTATTGAGTGGTCTTTAACCCCCCTTTTGTCTCGTTTAAAATCTATTTGGATTCTTTATTCGGATCCGTGAGACAATTGAAGTGGTGTTTCCTTGTTCTGGGATCCTTTATCTTTGTTTTAAATCCTTGGGTTTAGACATTACTTCGGTGCTTCTTAATCCTTTCAAAATGGTAGCAACATACCCCTTTTGTGATTTCTTTCTATCAAAGAATCATACCGACGGTTGATTCGCGCGCGATACACTGTGGATCGAAAAAGTTTTAGCCGTTCCAACAAATTTTTTTGAATTGAAAATTTGCTCGAATCGGATCCTTTCAATTTCTATATCGAAGATATACTTACAAAGTTGTTCCAATTTATTGATTGGCATTAACCCTAGATCGTTGCCCCTGAGAAATTAATCAATACTTCCTACTCGAGCTCCATCATGAACTATTTACATTACAACCCAATAAAAAAAGAAGGGTTCTAGTAGAATAGAACAAACGACGTCGAGCCAAGAGCACCTTCATTCCTATATAAAATGGTGGATGTAAGAATAAGAATCCACACCGGATCGTGTCCTTCAAGTCGCACGTTGCTTTCTACCACATCGTTTTAAACGAAGTTTTACCATAACATTCCTCTAATTTGGAACCAGTATGGAATTGATTCAATTATGGAATCATGAATAGTCATTGGTTCAGTCGGTACAGAGACATAGTAATTTATATTTTTTCTTATCTACATAGATAAGAAATATTTTTATGAAAAAATCTTAGCAAGACCCCGGCTTTTTTGTATGAATGGAACATTTTTCTATAAATCTCTATCTAAAAAAAAATATCTAATATAAATATGCAGAAATATAAATATAGAAATACCATAACTAACAGAAATAACACGAATAAATAAATTCTATTTGACTCTGCCTCTTCAAGTGACTCAATAAGATAGACTGACCCATTTCCAACTTCCCAAAGATTCAACCCATAAGGAATCATTACAAATCTTGATAATTGAAAAAGTTTCCTACTTATACATCATTATTTGAGTCAAGTTTTACAGTAAAGACTATATTTGATTATCATAAGAAAGATAAATCTCTGTTTCTTTTCGAATCGAATTGTCAATGATTTAAAGCAAATAAGCTAAATAGATCGAACAATAAAAATAAATATCATTGTTAAATATTTAAATTTAAATATTTTAGGGATGCAAATTATTTTTAACAAAAATAGAAAGACTATTGTCACTGAAATAGGATAACAATACATACCTATAGGCTAAGCACTTCCTCGTTTTATATGTATTTTCATATTTTGTTTAACCTGAGGTTAAGTAATCTTTCTGCAACTGTGATCTATGTCCCATCTTATCTGGATCACAAAAGGATTCAGTTACATTTGCATGTCATTTGAACCAGATTTAGTTCAGTTTGTGAAAAACTGAGATATGATTACGAAAAGAATCATTCAAAATCAGAAAAGAAAGAAGAATTCTATTCTATCCAATATTAGGCCTTGAAACAGAATCTTGTTGAACAAAAAAGCTGTATTCGGATACAATGGATATGCTCTGGGACGGAAGGATTCGAACCTCCGAATAGCGGGACCAAAACCCGTTGCCTTACCACTTGGCTACGCCCCATTTATATTTTTATTGGACACTAATACTAATAAAGAATAATATTGGTATTAAGTGTTCGTCAATTCCAGTCCAACTATCTATATAAAATATTTATTCTTTATAGAATATATTATAGATTCGTGCTTAAGATTTTGACATGTGTATATCTAGAATTCAACTGAATTTATTGATCATTACATATAATTCAATTAAGATATTGTATGAAAGTATGATTTCTTCTATTCTCCTTTGAGAATTGGAGGATTTTTGATTGGGCGGAAAAAGAAGGATTTTTTTGTCTACCTTACTTTCTTCATTTTTCCTTATATCAATAACTCAATCAAAATGCAATTATCTCGACGAACAAAATGTCTGTTATGCTTAATATCTTTAGTTTGATCTGTCTTAATTCTGCCCTTTATCCGAGTAGTCTTTTCTTCGCCAAATTGCCCGAAGCCTATGCTTTTTTGAATCCAATCGTAGATGTTATGCCAGTAATACCCCTGTTCTTTTTTCTTTTAGCCTTTGTTTGGCAAGCTGCTGTAAGTTTTCGATAAGATCTTTAATACTATCCTAGAAAATTCATGATTTATTCGAGAAAAATTATAACAATTGATAAGATCAAATAAGTCTGACAGTATGAACCTTCGATTCAAACATTGAAATTCTTGGATAGCTGCGAGAAATCCGGTTCGCCCCATTTCCCGATTCTAACCCTTTTTCCGGCGAAAGACCTTATTAGGTTAGGGTCCCTTACAATATCTAATTGTGGGTATGAAAGTGATTTGCGGTAATCAAAGACTCTTATTACAAATTTCAACTTCATTTGAATTTCTGAACATTCTTTTCTATTTCTAGAATTCATTTCTTGGTGTCAAAATCGGATATGTGATATAAAAATGGAGGATCTATTATCTTTTCTCGTTTTCCTTTTTCAAAAAATGATCTTGGAGGTTGTGTAATGCTTACTCTCAAACTTTTCGTTTACACAGTAGTAATATTCTTTGTTTCTCTCTTCATCTTTGGATTCCTATCCAATGATCCAGGACGTAATCCTGGACGTGAAGAATAAAATAAAAATTTCGTTTTTCTTGCTTGATTTTACAATTTTCTTAAGATTTTCTTTTATCTATTCCACACGTTTAACTAGTAAAAAAATAAAAAGGGGGTTGCGAAATTTGAAAGAAAAAAATGGAAAGTCATCAACGGAAACGGAAAGAGAGGGATTCGAACCCTCGGTACGAATAACTCGTACAACGGATTAGCAATCCGCCGCTTTCGTCCACTCAGCCATCTCTCCCAATTGAAAAAGATAATTACTATCTTACATTACACATCAAGTAAGGATTAAAGAAAGTATTTCTTTGACATTCTTTATCGTTATTATATAATTAGCAATTCCATTTAGATGCTCGAAAGATCCAAATAGAAAGATAAATAAAGAAGACCTTCTTGCTTTTATTTTGTTCGAAGTGCCTTTTGGGCCTGGCCCGGTCAATACCCAGCCGGGCCTTTTTTTGTTCCAACAAATTCCCTTTATTTATAGGCAATATAAATAAGATACCCAATTTGGTATCTGTGTAACAATTTACGTTCTGGGGTTTACATATACTTATAATTTTTGTTATAATGGAAATTGAGAAGGATTTTTTATTCAAAAGAATCAATACTGATTAAGTATGTATCAATAGAAAAGTGAGGGGAAGTCTTTCGGCATTGTGTGTTTTGAGATACTATACAATCAATCGAAGGGGTGGATCAAATACAATAAAAAGGGTAAAAATCAAAAGGGTAAAAAGGGTTTATTTTCTAATTTTTCTAAATTTAGAAAAAGTATTAAAAAAAGGATGCAAATACAATAAACTAAAGTTTAGTAATCCAACCCAAAAAGGGACAATTTTATCCTATTGTGTATCGTTTTGGCGGCATGGCCGAGTGGTAAGGCGGGGGACTGCAAATCCTTTTTCCCCAGTTCAAATCCGGGTGCCGCCTCATCAACAAACGAATCGAATATAGACTCGCGAGAATCTCTGAGTGTTCAGGCATTGAATCACTATTAGATTGAGATTGGATGGATAATTTACTTTTTTATAGAAAAAGTGAAAAAAAAAAATCATTTTTCCCCTCCTCAAGAGTATAATATACTATCTCCCAACTGCTTCAGAGAGACAATCGGGAAAGGGTACGGATTAGATCAAATAGGAAAGAAAAGTATGTAATAGATAGCAATTTCGCTATTTTTACTTATGAAGGCAAAAAAAAGGAATGGGCCCTCTTATTTTATTACTACATGTTCCATTAGTAACATTCCTTTGTGGTGTCATTGTGTATTTTACTTGTGTTTAGTCTTTGCCGATTAGAAATCATATCATATAGTAATTTTTTAGAAATGGATTTATTTGATTGGTTCATCAATAGTGTTTGGCCAGAATCCCTTTTTGACTCTGGACCATTGATTCTACTATTATTAGTGAGCAATAATGGAATAATTCTATCATAGAGATAAGGGACATAATTCACATGGATATAGTAAGTCTCGCTTGGGCTGCTTTAATGGTAGTCTTTACATTTTCCCTTTCACTCGTAGTATGGGGAAGAAGTGGACTTTAGAAGAACTCCTAATTTAGTTGAGGAATGAAACGGTATCAATTGTTTTATAGATCGTTCTGCAACGCATTTTTTTATTTGAATTGAAATAATTTTCAAATAAAAATATCTTCATTTCGAAATTCCATTGGATTCTAGTGGAGAAATGTATTCTATAACAGTAAAACGATTATTTCAGATTGATCGGAATAAATAGATGTATCAAAGAATTGGGTCCTACGTCAATTCCATATATGGATTAATAACTACAGATATTGAAGATAAAAGCTAATATAGTACCAACTTTATTAGAAAGTCAAGTACAACTTTATACACTACAATAACACTCATAGAGAGTATGGTAAGAAATAAATTTATTTCTTACTTACCATACTCTCGGATCTCATAGAATACCGCCGATTATCGCCCGTTGATTTCATTTAAGACGCAAAAATAGAATCCTTTTCATTTGATTTCTTCAACTATTGATCAGAAATCAGAAGTGAAGTTTCATTTAAAGTAATTAATCATTTTGACTGACTGTTTTTACGTAAATTATAAGTAGAAAAGCAGTAGGAACTAAAATGAAGAGTGCAGTAGCAATAAATGCAAGAATATTTACTTCCATAATCTCATCGTTTTTTTTATTTCACAATAGCTCGGGATTTAATCCCATAGAGATGATAAATCTTTCACCTGTCAATTCAATGAATGCATTCCCTATCGATGATCTTGAATCGGATCAATATCATGGATAACAATATCTGAGCTATTAAATTAATTCGTCGTCGAGAATTGAATAGTATAACATACGAAGATCTTTTATCCATACCGAATCCAAGATTGGATTCCCGGCCCAATCCAAAATTCCTTTATTTATCCTTCTTTTCTATAACCTACCTTAGGTCTTCCTTGTAGAACCATCAAATGAAGTAGCATTTAACCACCCGTCCGTTTCCATTAACTACAAAACCCCAACAAACAATACAAAGCGAAGTGGAAAAAGAGAGGAATTAGGTTCTAAACGCCGTTTTTTTAATGATCCAATTTTCTTTGGAAGACAAAGAAGTATGATAAAGATGAGTCGCGGGAGCAAAGATGGAATATTCTATCAACTTCACTATTTTAGTTATTTTCATTTTAGTTTAGGGTTTGTTCTTTCTTCGACAGAATCCTGAAAAAAAGGGGGGAAAGACCTTCGGAATTAAATTATGCTTTCTATCCCTTATTTCACAGAAAATGGAGAGGCGAATTGATGTATTTATTGGATCCGTCGGGACTGACGGGGCTCGAACCCGCAACGTCCGCCTTGACAGGGCGGTGCTCTTGCCTATTGAACTACAATCCCAGGGGAATCAGAAGGGATCTAGCAGAAAATTTCGATTCTTTTTTATTCTCTCGTATCAGGTATTTCTTAAGAACAAGAGGGTTCTACCATCTGATGGTAGATTGGCGAATTGTTGGGCCGAGCTGGATTTGAACCAGCGTAGACATATTGTCAACGAATTTACAGTCCGTCCCCATTAACCACTCGGGCATCGACCCAACGCCTAATTGATTTTAGACGATTGAAAATATCATTCTTATGGGCATGATTTACCCCCAGAGGGACTTGAACCCTCGTTGTCTCCGTGAAAGAGAGAAGTCGTGAAACCGCTGGACCATAGGGGCCGAGGGTCCGCATAAGGAAAACACAAAAAATCGGATAGGTGCGGAGGGGCGGCCCCTTTAGGAGATGAATAGGATCAAACCGAAAAACAATGGTCGAGAACTTTCTTTCTTCTTTCGTTCTTCTTTCATATCTCCGCTTTACTCCCCCCCCCGGTTCCCAGTGAGGAACCAAAAGATTATTTTGGTCCGCGCAATCCAATTATATTATGCCCTAAATTAGGCGTCAATTGACCACGTAAAGGAGAGAAAGAAGAGAAAGGAAAGCATTAAACAAGGCAAGAAGACGGTCGGACCGGACGAGGTATTTTTGCACGTGTTTAACGCTTAAGAAATAGCCATTCAGAGGGTTTTCTGGTATTCAATATTCAAGTAGATTAGAATATAAATACCGTTATACATTATAATATAAGAAACTGAATCAGTTTTGATATTCTAAAAAAAATCCTAAAACATAGTAAGCCTAAGTGGGAGAATTCTGTTTCTAGGACTGTTTTATCAATTCCGTTCCATTTGCATCTCTTAAAAATGCCAATTTAAGTTAAGTATAAATTTTTATTCCACCTATCTCATAGATTCCAGTCAAAGATTCATAGAATAGAAATTCCATCATTGTTAGATCTATAGGATTTGATGGATAATGAGCCAGCCAAAATGGTATTTATTTTTGTTTTTGTTTTTTGGAGAATTCGATATGGATGAGTATAAATCACTGCCAATTTCAAAAGAATCCGGGATAGACGCAATGTCCACAATACCTGGATTTAATCAGATACAATTTGAAGGATTTTGTAGGTTCATTGATCAGGGTTTGACAGAAGAACTTTCTAAGTTTCCAAAAATTGAAGATACAAATCAAGAAATTGACTTTGAATTATTTTTGGAAAGATATCAATTGGTAGAACCCCTGATAACGGAAAGAGATGCTGTGTATGAATCACTCACATATTCTTCTGAATTATATGTATCCGCGAGACTTATTTGGAAAAACGATAGGCGTAGGTATATCCAAGA